TGTCTCGGATTGAAACAAATCACTATAATCCGTCCACGCCTACGGATAAGTCGACATTTTTCACAAATTTTACGAACAGAAGCCCTTATTTTCATATTTCTCATTCCTTACCTTAATTCTGAATCTACTCCTTGAAAAAAGAAGTTTCTTGATTTTTTTAACTTAAAATTGTATCCCTATGAAAGGAATGTTTAAAAAATCACCTAATAGTTCGAATTCTTGTTGTGAATTCTATAAATTCTACGTCCCCTGGTTGAATCATAACCACTTATTTCAATTTTGACTCTATCTCGTGGTAGTATCTATATAAAACTGTGCCATATCTTCCCTGAAACATAACCTAGAATTAGATCCACATTATCTAAAAGGACCCGGAACATACCGTTGGGAAGCGATTCAGTAATTAAACCTTCATGAATTAATTTTAGTCTTTTATTCGAGGTAAGCCTCTTGAAGTATCAACTAATGGAAGAAGGGTTATATAATTGATTTTTACTCTCTTTTTCCAAAATAAAAGGGAAGTTAGAGATAAAATTAAGATAACAGGAGGAAGGGGTGTAAGATCACCATATATAACACAAAATTTCTCCCCCGATTTTTTCTAGTCGAGCTTCTCGATCTGTCATTATACCTCGAGAAGTCGAGAGAATTACAATCCCCATTCCACCTAAAATCTTAGGAATTTGTTGATAGTTGGAATAGATTCGTAAACCGGGTCGGCTGATACGTTTTAAAATAGTTCTATATATTCCCTTTCGATTCCGTCTATGTCGTAGGGTTAAAACCAAGAAACATTTGTTACTTTCCTGATGTTTACGAACGTTTTCGATAAAACCCTCTCGTAGAAGTATTTTTACAATGTTTTCGGTAATATTAGTAGATGCTATTCGAACGGTTCTTTTTTTATCCATGTCAGCATTTCTTATAGAAGTTATTATATCGGCAATAGTATCCTTACCCATGGCGAACTATAATTATTTTTACCCCCTAATTTTTATATAATCAACATGTTTATTTATTAATTATTTATTATTTTAATAATAAATAATTAAATTGATTTATATTAATTAAAAATTAATTAAAAGTATATGCGTGATACATAATCTACTAATTGACTTGACCCATTCCAGATACCCCGCTATATATTAGTTTAATATACTACTAGTATTTATAATACCTCGGGAGCTAATGAAACTATTTTAGTAAAATTCAACTGTCTCAATTCCCGAGCGATCGCGCCAAAAACTCGAGTTCCTTTTGGATTTCCTTCTTGATCAATAACAACTGCGGCATTGTCATCATATCGTATTATCATGCCGTTGTCACGTTTGAGTTCTTTACATGTACGCACAATTACAGCCCTAATAATTTCTGATCTTTCTAGAGGCATATTTGGTACTGCTTCTTTGATTACGGCAACAACAACGTCACCAATATGAGCATATCGTTGGTTACCAGCTCCTAGGACTCGAATACACATCAATTTTCGAGCTCCACTATTATCCGCTACATTCAAAAGGGTCTGAGGTTGAATCATATCATTTTTATTTTAATCTGTTATTTTGCTGCAAAGGATAAAAAAGAAATAAAAAGAAATATTGTCTGTCTATAAAAAAATAAACTTCTATTTTTCATCATCACCTTATCTTTTAATTTCTGCATCCCTATCCCTCAATAACGAATTGAGTTCGTATAGGCATCTTGCGCGCAGCTATTTTAATAGCTGCTCTGGCTACAGTTTCTGATACTCCGCCCATTTCATAAAGTATTCGACCCGGTTTAACAACGGATACCCAATATTCGGGGGCCCCCTTCCCCGAACCCATACGTGTTTCTGCGGGTCTTACTGTAACAGGTTTGTCGGGAAATATACGTACCCATATTTTTCCGCCACGACGCGCATATCGTGTCATTGCTCTTCGTCCTGCTTCCATTTGTCTAGCCGTGATCCAAGCGGGTTCAAGTGCTTGAAGAGCGTATCCGCCGAAACAAATACGATTGCCTCGACAAGATATTCCTTTCATTCTTCCTCTATGTTGTTTACGAAATTTTGTTCTTTTGGGGTTATAGTTGATGGTTCTTTCTTAATTAAATTCCATCTCTACTGCAGAACCGGACATGAGAGTTTCTTTTCATCCGGCTCCTCGCGAATGAAATGATTCATTAATATTACTACGGATACACATATATTTAATATCACATATATTTAATATTAATAAATGATACACAATACACTTAGTATTGTAATGGAATTTATTGTGTTATTTTGTTTTATTATATTATTTTGTTATTCTAAGATAGTTTAGTATTGTTATGTTATATAGTTAAGAGTAAGCTTTATATACCAGATCAACATTATTTATTTTGTATCGAATTGCGCTAAAATAAAATGTAGATTGTATGTAATTCAATAACTAAAAACTAAGGGTTTCGCGGGCGAATATTGACTCTTTCGTGCTTCATTCGTAGGGTCAAGACCTTGTGACTTTTAGAATAAATCAATTTGTTCTTGGTTCGTTTCGCCATCCCACCCAATGAATCATTAGGATTCGTTTATTTTCATGGAATCCTATGCAATCATGGGTTCTGTCGTTCCCATAGCCTCTTCGTTAATGGTTAGGCCCGAACTCCGCAATGGAACCCCAACAAAATTTGTTCCTGAGTCAATTTTCTTAGTTTATATTAACCCGAGGCTCGTTATCTTTAATTATTGATATTATATCAGTATTGATGCTTTATCACATTGCCTTTTTTTTTTTGTGAGATAATTCATAAACCATACATATTGGAATCATATATCATTGATACTTTTGTTCTTTCTTTCTATCATCCTTCCATTTATCCACATCCCTTTATTTTTGTTTCACAACCCATAATAAGATTTCTTATTTTTATGAAAAAATTTCAGTTGCTACAACTATATGATCGATCTAGTCATATAGTTACTGTTTCTTGGAATCTCGACAATACGAAACGAAGCCATAAGTTGGTTATTAGTTTATATAGTTAGTAAGCTCATAGTGAGGGTCGGTCAAATTTTTTTAATTCTAACTATACTATAAACTAACAAAAAAACTAACGAGTCACACACTAAGCATAGCAATTCTATTAAATGATCAATCTAATTTTTATTCAACCTTATAGAATTTGAATTGCTCAGTTTTGTTTGATTTAATGGAATAAAAAATGACATTTTTCATTTATTTTTTTTTTGTTCTATCACTGGACAGAACGGCAAAACAAATAAAGGTCCATTATTTCTCGTCTACAAATATCCAAATTTTTATGCCTAAGACTCCATAGATAGTTCGAGTTGTATAGGAACAATGATCAATTTTAGCACGAATTGTTTGTAGAGGAACCCTACCCTCTCTGAGCCATTCGACGCGTGCAATTTCTTTTCCGTCGATACGCCCGGCAATTTGTACTTGAATTCCTTTTGTATCCGTTTGTTCAGTTAATTCAATAGCTTTTTTCATTGCCTTTCGAAATGAAACTCTATTTTTTAATTGTAAAGCTATATATTCCGCAAGAATATTAGGTTGTCCATAAGGTTTTTCAACTCTTGTTATAGCAATGTTGAGTCTACGGTTCACAGAATGAAACTCTTTTTGTACATTCATCCGTAATTCTTCGATTCCTCGTGTTCGGCCCTCCATTAATAAATTAGGGAATCCAATATGGATTATGACTTGGATCAAATCAATTCTTTTTTTTATTTGTATACGTGCTATTCCTTCGAAACCTGAGGACGTTCTCTTATTTTTTTGTACATAATCCTTGATACAATTCCGTATTTTTTCATCTTCCTGTATACCCGCGGAATAATTTTGTGGTTGTGCGAACCAAAAGGAATAATGACTTTGGGTTGTACCAAGTCTGAAACCAAGTGGATTTATTTTTTGTCCCATATTTTTCTATTAGATTATCTTTCCATATATATTTTTCGAAAGATGAATCGAAAGTTAAGATTCATCTTTAAATAATTTAGTTTTATCCCTCAATATAATTGTTATATGACAAGTAGGTCTTTTTATCGGATAACTACGTCCTCGAGCCCGGGGTCTTAATTTTTTCACAATAGTACCTGCGTTAACTTCAGCTTTACTAATAAATAAATAAGCTTTGTTTAAGCCCATGTTATTACTAGCATTTGCTGCTGCGGAAAAAACTAATTTAAAAATGGGATAAGATGCTCGATAAGGCATAAGTTCTAGTATCATAAGTGCTTCTTCATAGGAGCGTCCACGAATCTGATCAATTACTCTTCGTGCTTTGAAAACAGACATACATATATGTTTATGTTGAGCTAAAGCTTGAATTTCTGTATTCCAACGCGAGTTCTTTCTATTTATCATAAGGTTATCCCCACTAAATGAATAAAAACTGCCTAATTTTACTTATAAAATATAAATCTTATATTTTCATTTTGAATTAATATTATAAATTTTAATTCAAAATGAAAAAAAAGTTAACGACGAGATTTATTATCGGTTTTTGCATGTCTTGCGAAAGTTAGAGTAGGCACGAATTCTCCCAATTTATGACCCACCATACGATCTGTTATATAAATGGGTAAATGTTCTTTACCATTATGAATAGCAATTGTATGACCAATCATTGTGGGTATAATGGTAGATGCCCTAGACCAAGTTACTATTATTTCTTTCTCCTCCCTTATGTTTAGTTTTTCAATTTTTGCCGATAAATAATTAGCTACAAAAGGATTTTTTTTTATTGAACGTGTCACAGGGGATTACTCCTTTATTACATTACATTTTTAAAATTGGCATTCTATGCCCAATATATCGATCTAAGTATGAAGGTAAGAATAAATACAATAATGATGAATGGAAAAAGAAAAAAGCTAAAATCCTTTAGCTAGATAAGGGGCGGATGTAGCCAAGTGGATCAAGGCAGTGGATTGTGAATCCACCACGCGCGGGTTCAATTCCCGTCGTTCGCCCATCACATTATTTCAAATTCTAAAAATTAAGTTTTCTATATTCTTATTTATTTACGGCGACGAAGAATAAAACTATCACTATATTTTTTCCTTTTCCTACTTCTTCTTCCAAGCGCAGGATAACCCCAAGGAGTTGTGGGTTTTTTTCTACCAATCGGAGCTCTCCCTTCACCGCCCCCATGGGGATGGTCTACAGGGTTCATAACTACTCCTCTTACTACAGGACGCTTACCTAGCCAACGCTTAGATCCGGCTCTACCCAAACTTTTTTGGTTCACCCCAACATTACCCACTTGTCCGACTGTTGCTAAGCAGTTTTTGGATATCAAACGGACCTCCCCAGATGGTAATCTTAATGTGGCCGATTTACCCTCTTTTGCAATCAGTTTCGCTACAGCACCTGCCGCTCTAGCTAATTGTCCACCCTTTCCAAGTGTGATTTCTATGTTATGTATGGCCGTGCCTAAGGGCATATCGGTTGAAGTAGATTCTTCTTTTTTATCAATAAAAACCCCTTCCCAAACTGTACAAGCTTCTTCCAAAGCATACGGCTTTCTAGATGTATATGATGATATCTAGACAGATGGATCCTATATGAATCGTATGATGAAGTATCACATGAGTGGATATATAGGAATCCAAATCTGCCAAATCACTCATGTTATGATATTCTACATCCTAGGTCTCCCCGTTCCGTCATCTGGCTTATGTTCTTCATGTAGCATTCAGACCGAATGACTCTATGAAATTACGTCAATACTTCCATTCCACATATTACGGGTAACGTAGGAGACATCTCTATTTTTCCCCGGGGGATCTTTATAATTACCACTGCTTAGCTTTTAATTTGCCTCTGACCATCAAATTAAATGTGAATAACCCGGCCTCCTCTCTTTGAAACAAGGGGCGCTCTCCGGTTCTGTGCGTGCTTCAAACAATTTTTTTTGTCTTCTCCATATTACCATATCTCTAGAGTCAATAATTTTCTATGAGGAACTACTGAACTCAATCACTTGCTGCCGTTACTCAACAGTTTTCTGCTGAGGTTTCTCCCGTAGAGGTACTCAAATTGGATCAGTGATCGATTTCTAGGTTTCGTCGTAAACCTAATTGGTTACTTCCAATTACGTAAATCAATAGTTCAAACCGCACTCAAAGGTAGGGCATTTCCCATTGATATAGGAACTTCTGTACCAGAAACAATGGTATCTCCAATTATAGCCCCTCTGGGATGTAAAATATATCTCTTCTCACCATCCCCATAGTGTATGAGACAAATGTGTGCATTTCGATTAGGGTCGTATTCTATGGTTACGATTCTACCAGATATGTCTTTATCATTCCGTCGAAAATCCATTTTACGGTATAGACGCTTATGACCTCCCCCTCTATGCCCTGCGGTAATGATTCCTCTGGCATTACGACCTTTACTACAACGACGCTGTCCATGGATCAAATTATTTCGTGGATTGGATTTGACTTGACTGTCTATGGCTCCATTGCGTGTGCTCGGGGTAGAAGTTTTGTATAAATGTATCGCCGTGTTATTAAGTATTTTGCTTTAAGTTCTTTTCTCTATAAGAGGTGGAATAGAATAACCCGGTTGAAGCGTAATGATCATACGTTTGTAATGCATTGTATGTCCCATAATAGGTCCCATTCTTCTACCCTTTCCCGGGACTCGATGACTATTTATAGCTATTACCTTGACGCCAAAGAAGAGTTCGACCCAATGCTTTATTTCTGTCCTAGTTGATCCTGATTCGACATTAGAAGTATATTGATTGTTCCCCAATAACCGAATACTTTTTTCTGTAAATACTGCATATTTGATTCCATCCATAAATCCATTTTCTTCCCTATGAGTTCCAGTATCAATAAGAATTCTAGTTCTTACTGTTCATATGTTATGGTATGAATATACCATACCAATTCGGTATGTATGGATGATGAGATTCCATTGATACAGAGCCAATTCTAATAGACTTATTGAACGTTCCCATTGGCGTGCATCCAGCAGGAATTGAACCTACGAATTTGCCAATTATGAGTTGGGCGCTTTAACCATTCAGCCATGGATGCTTAACAGGGATCATCGTACATCGTAAATAACCAAATTCCAATTGAAATGAAATCTTTAGGAGGAATCAATGAGAGGACATCAATTCAAATCCTGGATCTTCGAATTGAGAGAGATATTGAGAGAGATCAAGAATTCTCACTATTTCTTAGATTCATGGACCAAATTCGATTCAGTGGGATCTTTCACTCACATTCTTTTCCACCAAGAACGTTTTATGAAACTCTTTGACCCCCGAATTTGGAGTATCCTACTTTCACGTGATTCACAGGGTTCAAGAAGCAATCGATATTTCACGATCAAAGGTATAGTACTGCTTGTAGTAGCGGTCCTTATATCTCGTATTAACAATCGAAAGATTGTCGAAAGAAAAAATCTCTATTTGATGGGGCTTCTTCCTATACCTATGAATTCCATTGGACCCAGAAATGAGACATTGGAAGAATCTTTTTGG